AACGAAGCGCCTGACGAAAGGATTATCTTGATGAGATAAATTATGTAAAAATTTACCTTCGTTATTACATATAATAGAATTAAACTATCCCCATAAACTCCAAAAATTTATGTACATCATATACTAATATGTAAAAAGATAAGCTAAAAAAGCTGGTGGGCCCATACCCCGCATATAAAGGTTATAACCCTTTTCTTTTTAATTTTCCAGTTAAGAAAAATTATATTCGCAATATCCCTAATCACTGGAACTATCATTGCTATATCATCCTACTCGTGACTTGGAATGTGAATTGGCCTAGAAATTAACCTGCTTTCTATTATCCCCCTAATAAGAAGAAGGAAAAATATCTTCGCCTCTGAAGCTGCACTAAAGTACTTTGTTACCCAAGCACTAGCCTCCTCCCTATTAATATTCTCAATTTTAACCGCCACCTCTCTAGAAAGAACTATTAACAATCTAACAACAAATACTATATCAATGATAATCATAAACTCCTCCCTGCTAACTAAAATGGGAGCCGCTCCATTCCACTTTTGATTTCCAGAAGTAATGGAAGGATTAAACTGAAATAACTGCCTAATTATCTTAACATGGCAAAAAATTGCCCCTATAACCCTACTCATATACAATATGAAACCCTCCACGTTCATGTGTATAATCATTATCTTCTGCATGGCAGTAAGAGGAATTATCGGATTAAATCAAGTCAGGATACGTAAAATCATGGCATACTCATCAATTAATCATGTTGGCTGAATAATCGCATCTATATTGTTTATTGAGACAATTTGAATTTATTACTTTGCAATTTACACAATTACGTCATTTAATATCATCATAATTCTAAAATATTTCAATGTATTCCTAGTTAAACAAATTTTCACGGCTATGAATTATGACACAATACTTAAAATATTCTTTATCATAAACTTCATATCCCTAGGAGGATTACCCCCCTTCATCGGGTTCTTGCCGAAATGAATAACCATCCAGGCCCTAGTAGACCAAAAAATATTCCTGGTCGGCCTAACAATAGTCGTTATAACTTTAATTACACTTTTCTACTATATGCGGCTTTCCTATAGGTCCCTGCTGCTAAGCACTAACGAGTTGAACTTTACTCCCTTAAAGCACCAAAAATTACAATGAATACTAACTTTAAACCTCATTGTATTAACATCATTGATCACCTGCACGCTCATGTTTAACTGAATGTAAGGATTTAAGTTAAACAAACTAGCAGCCTTCAAATCTGCCAATATAGTAAGCTCTTTAAGCCTTGGAGTACAGGACACACCTTTAAACTTGCAATTTAAAATCATAATTGACTACACGGCTGTGATTGGAGGGATAGCTCCCGTAAGTAAATTTACAATTTACCGCCTAGACTCGGCCATCCAAACGAATAAATGATTATTTTCAACAAACCATAAAGACATCGGTACACTATACTTCGTCTTTGGGGCCTGGTCAGGGATAGTGGGAACTGCCCTTAGGCTCCTAATCCGAGCAGAACTTGGAAACCCGGGTTCTCTTATTGGAGACGACCAAATCTATAACGTCATTGTAACAGCCCACGCTTTTATTATAATTTTCTTCATAGTAATACCTATTATAATAGGAGGATTTGGCAACTGATTAGTCCCCCTAATACTAGGAGCTCCTGACATAGCTTTTCCACGAATGAACAACATGAGATTTTGACTTCTACCTCCATCTTTGACTCTTCTTCTAATAAGAAGAGTTGTAGAAAGAGGGGCAGGAACAGGTTGAACAGTGTACCCCCCACTAGCAGCCAACGTCGCCCACAGAGGAGCATCAGTCGATCTTGCCATTTTTAGTCTTCACTTGGCAGGAATCTCTTCAATTCTAGGTGCAGTCAATTTTATTACTACTGTTATCAACATGCGATCAACTGGCATAACCTTTGACCGAATGCCCCTCTTTGTTTGGTCGGTAGCCATTACAGCTCTACTTCTCCTTCTCTCCTTGCCTGTTCTTGCTGGAGCCATCACAATGCTATTAACTGACCGAAACTTAAATACTTCATTCTTCGATCCGGCAGGCGGGGGAGATCCAATTTTATACCAACATTTATTTTGGTTTTTTGGTCACCCAGAAGTTTATATTCTAATTCTTCCAGGATTTGGTATGATCTCCCATATTATCAGCCAAGAAAGAGGAAAAAAGGAAACGTTCGGGGCCTTAGGAATAATTTATGCCATACTAGCTATTGGTCTTCTAGGATTCATTGTTTGGGCTCATCATATATTCACGGTAGGAATAGATGTAGATACTCGAGCATACTTCACATCAGCCACAATAATTATTGCAGTACCCACTGGTATTAAAATCTTCAGTTGGTTGGCAACTCTTCACGGAACTCAAATCACATTTTCACCCGCAATACTATGGGCCCTGGGATTTGTATTTCTTTTCACTGTGGGAGGATTAACAGGAGTTGTTCTTGCTAATTCCTCAATTGACATTATTCTACATGACACCTACTACGTCGTTGCTCATTTCCACTACGTCCTGTCCATGGGAGCAGTATTCGCAATTATTGGAGGATTTATTCAGTGATTTCCACTATTTACCGGACTGACACTCAACGAAAAACTTCTTAAAGCCCAATTCGTAATTATATTTGTGGGTGTAAATTTAACTTTCTTCCCGCAACATTTCTTAGGACTAAGAGGCATACCCCGGCGATACTCCGATTATCCAGACGCCTATCTATGCTGAAATATTCTGTCGTCTATTGGCTCCCTCATTTCTTTTATCGCAACAATATTCTTCGTTTACATTATCTGAGAAAGATTTGTTTCATTGCGAAAAAGCCTATTCCCACTAAACATGCCTTCCTCAATCGAATGATATCAGTTGTCCCCTCCAGCAGAGCATAGATACTCTGAACTTCCTATTCTGTCGTCTAACTTCTAATATGGCAGATTAGTGCGATGGAATTAAGCCCCATACATAAAGTTGCGGCTTTTTTTAGAAATAGCAACTTGAAGGGCGACACTAACCCAAGACTCGGCCACCCCGCTGATAGAACAACTTACCTTCTTTCACGATCATGCACTCTCAATCCTACTCATCATTACAACCCTAGTGGGGTTCCTAATAACCTCTCTATTTTGAAATAAAAGAATCAACCGATTTCTCCTCGAAGGACAAACTATTGAGACAATTTGAACCATCCTGCCCGCTGTTACACTGGTCTTTATCGCCCTCCCATCGTTGCAACTCCTTTACCTGATTGACGAAATTAACAACCCCTTAGTATCAATAAAATCAATTGGACATCAATGGTACTGATCCTATGAATATTCCGACTTCGGTAAAACAGAATTTGATTCCTACATGACACCCACTAACTCCTTGAACGAATCGGGATTACGTTTATTAGACGTTGACAATCGAATTTCGCTTCCTATTAACTCACAAATCCGCCTCCTTGTAACAGCCGCCGATGTTATTCACTCATGAACTATCCCTGCACTAGGGATTAAAATTGATGCTACACCAGGGCGAATTAACCAAGCCAGATTCCTAATCAACCGGCCAGGAATTTTCTTTGGACAATGCTCAGAAATTTGCGGCGCAAATCATAGATTTATGCCTATTGTATTAGAAAGAATTAGAGTACCAGAATTCGTGAAATGAATCCTAAAACTAAACAGCTCGTCAGATGGCTGAAAGCAAGCACTGGTCTCTTAAACCATTCTATAGTAACTAGCGACTACTTCTAACGGAAAAATTTAGTTAAAAAATAACGTTAGCTCGTCAGGCTGAAATTGCCCTTAAGGTAATTTTTAATTCCTCAAATAGCCCCCCTAAATTGGTTAATCCTCTTCCTAATCTTTACCGCGACACTTATTATTGTCCTAGCTCAAAATTACCCATTCACAACTATAGAAAGATCCAGTCAACCCGTAATAAAAAGAACCCTGGACAAAATTAATTGAAAATGATAACAAACCTATTCTCCACTTTTGACCCGGCCACAAGCACAAACCTTGCGCTCAATTGAATAAGAACCTTCTTAGGACTCCTGTTTATCCCATATGTATACTGATTTGTCCCTTCACGGCACCAAACATTATGAAATAAAATTTTACAGACACTGCATAAGGAATTTAAAACACTCTTAGGGACACCAAAAATAAATGGAAGAACTCTAATCTTCATCAGCCTATTCACACTAATTCTATTTAATAACTTCTTAGGGCTATTCCCCTACATTTTCACAAGAAGAAGGCACCTGGCTATAACCTTATCTCTTGCCCTCCCCCTATGAATTAGATTCATAGTCTTTGGTTGAATCAATAATACAATCCACATATTAGCACACCTTGTACCGCAAGGTACTCCTCCAATTTTAATACCATTTATAGTTTGTATTGAAACAATTAGAAACATCATTCGACCAAGAACCCTGGCCGTGCGGCTGGCCGCTAATATAATTGCCGGACACTTACTTTTAACACTTTTAGGAAATACTGGAAACTCAATTTCAATTATAATAATTAATTTCCTAATTATTGCACAGCTAGCTCTGCTAGTTTTAGAATCCGCAGTTTCCATTATCCAGTCTTATGTCTTTGCCGTTCTCGCAACCCTCTACTCTAGAGAAGTAAACTAATGAGATCCCTTAAAAACCACCCCTATCATTTAGTTGAAGTTAGACCATGGCCCTTATTTGGGGCCCTAGGTGCCATAATCACAATAATCGGCCTCATTAAATGATTCCATCTGTTCTTGCCGGATCTATTTCTACTAGGCATTCTAATCACATCATTAATTATAGTTCAATGATGACGAGACGTGTCCCGTGAAGGGACTCTGCAAGGACTACACACATTCAAGGTAACGCTAGGACTCCGATGAGGAATAATTCTATTTATCGTTTCTGAAATTTTCTTCTTCATTTCTTTTTTCTGAGCCTTTTTTCATAGCAGCCTTTCCCCATCAATTGAAATTGGCATACTATGGCCTCCAAAAGGGATCTCCCCTTTCAACCCCCTCCAAATCCCTTTACTAAACACACTAATTCTACTATCATCCGGAATTACGGTAACGTGGGCCCATCACGCTTTAATAGAAAACAATTTCCACCAAGCTATTCAAGGCTTGGCGCTAACTGTTCTTCTAGGAATCTATTTTACAGCCCTACAAGCTTATGAATACCTTGAAGCCCCCTTCTCTATCGCTGACGCAGTGTACGGCTCCACCTTTTTCATGGCCACAGGATTTCATGGCCTTCATGTAATTATCGGAACTACTTTTCTTCTTGTATGCCTAATCCGGCACTTGTTTAACCACTTCTCATCAATCCACCATTTTGGGTTTGAAGCAGCAGCCTGATACTGGCATTTCGTTGACGTTGTCTGACTGTTCTTGTATGTTTCCATTTACTGGTGAGGAAGATAAAACACCGATTTATATAGTATAAAAATTATCTTTGACTTCCAATCAAAAGATCTAAAAAATTTTAGTATAAATAATTCATATAATACTTTACTTTTCCATGGGAACATTGTGTCTAAGCATTTTAGTTATAATTATTGCCCTAGTACTTTCAATAAAAACATTCTCAGACCGAGAAAAAAATTCACCCTTCGAATGCGGATTTGACCCTAAATCTTCGGCCCGAATAGCATTCTCGCTTCAGTTTTTCTTAATCGCAATTATCTTCTTAATCTTTGATGTGGAAATCACCCTTATCATACCCTTAATCATCGTTATAGTAAAAGCAAATATAATCAATTACTTATTCATTTCAGCTCTATTCACTTTCATCCTACTTTTAGGGCTATACCATGAATGAAACCAGGGGGCCCTAACCTGAACCTATTAGGATAATAGTTAAAAATAACATTTAATTTGCACTTAAAAAGTATTGACATGTCAATTTATCTTATTATGAATAAGAAACAAATTTTGTATTTAGTTTCGACCTAATCTTAGGTGTTAAGACCACCCTTATTTAAAATTAATTGAAACCAAATAGAGGTGTACCACTGTTAATGGTATCATTGAAGAGAGACTCCAATTAAAGAAATATAAAATCGAGAAAAGCTTCTAACTTTTCACTGTAGCAGTGAAATTCTGTTAATATTTCTATTTATATAGTTTAATAAAACATTTCATTTTCAGTGAAAAATTAGAGTAACTCATTCTTATAAATACCTAAAAATAAAAACTATTTCCTTAATATCTTCAATATTACGCTCTCGATAAGCTATTTAAGTTAAACGAAAAGAAAAATAATAATAGCCCAAAGCACAACCATAAATAAAAAAATCTTTAAATTGTTAGAACCCAAGACTCGAGAATATATAGACAACGATTTAAAATTCCCATATAAATTCTGAGCCCCTATATACTCGAGCCAACCCTGATCGACGCTCTTGTAAAAAAAATGACCCAGATACAAAGGAGCAAAATTAACCCCCAATGTGGAAAGTAAGGGCAAATTTCATATTGAAGAATAAAATAAACTTCTCGTTAACCAACTTAAAGACTTACATCTATAGCCAAGAAAAAACTCGGAAAAAGAATAGCCTAACCATGACCCTATAAAAATAACAAAAAGTGTTATAAATTTTATAGCTAAAGGCAAACAAATGAAGTAAGGAGTAGGAAAAATTAATCAACTCAATAAACTACCTCCAAAAATAACCATAAAAATTAGACCAAACATTCCCTTTAACATAATAAAACTCGAATCATTTAAAGAATGAACAGAAAAGAAACTCCTATCACCCAATATAGTATAATAAACTAAACGAAACGTGTAGGAAACTGTTAGTCCCGTAGAAATAAAAAAAATAACATAAATATAAATATTTAAATAGCCTATAGACATGAACTCTAAAACTAGATCCTTAGAATAAAACCCTGACAAAAAAGGTAAGCCACAAAGAGCCATGTTAGAAATATAGAATATACAAGAAGTTAAAGGCATTTGTATAACTAAGCCCCCCATAAAACGAATATCTTGACAATTGCCAAGATTATGGATGATTCTGCCTGCACACATAAACAACAACGCCTTAAAAAGAGCGTGGGTAAGAAGGTGAAAAAAGGCCAACATTTGATCTCCCAAAGATAAAATTCTCAATATCAAGCCAAGCTGGCTTAGCGTAGAAAGTGCAATAATCTTCTTCAAATCAAATTCAAAATTAGCGCCCAAGCCAGCCATAAATATAGTTAAACTAGAAATAAATAAAAGAAAAACCAAAATTGAATTTCCTAATGCAGGAAGAAACCGAATAAGTAAATAAACACCCGCTGTTACAAGAGTTGAAGAATGGACTAAAGAAGACACAGGGGTAGGGGCCGCTATAGCCGCAGGCAGCCATGCCGAAAAGGGGATTTGAGCTCTTTTAGTTATTGCCGCAAGAACCACAAACAATGAAACAACCATTATCCTAAAATCATTACTCATAAAATCCAAGTAAAAAAGAAAATTTCAACTCCCATAATTTATTATCCAAGAAATAGACAAAAGAAAAGCAACGTCGCCCACCCGATTAGACAGAGCAGTTAATATACCTGCATTAAAAGACTTGACATTTTGATAATAAATAACCAAACAATAAGAAACTAGGCCCAAGCCATCTCAACCTAACAAAATACTAATTAAATTAGGCCTCACAATTAAAAACATTATAGAAAGAACGAAAAGAGAAACAAGAATAATAAATCGATTAATAAATTCATCGCCGTACATATAGTCATCTCTGTAAAAAACAACCATTGATGAAATAAAAAAAACAAAACTTATAAAAAGTAAAGACATCCAATCAAATAGAAAAATCATACAAATTGATCTAGAATTTAAATTAATAAATTCATATTCTAAAATGATTCTCAAATCACAGCTTAAAAAATAGGCACTCAAAGTAAATAATAATAGACTCATAAAGAAAAAGAGAGAAGAAAAAATCAAACAAATTGAAGGGATTATTTAAGGTAAAACCTACATCCTTGACTCCACAAATCAAAATTTTATAATAAACTACTTAAATTACACAATAATAGAAAAAAATTCACCCTTTAAAAACAACAAATTTAAAGGCACTCAGTGCAAAAATAACAGTAAATACTCCCGGACCGAAATAGAATAGAAAGTAAAAAGCCCCGAGTAAAACTTCCCGTGCTGTCTATAAGAATACAAGTATAAAGAATACGCAGCTCTCAAGAAAGAGACTATAGCAATACCTACTATAGACCAAAATCTTCATGCTACTAGTCTATTAATTAACATTATCTCTCCGACAAGATTTAGAGAAGGAGGGGCCGCTATATTAGAAGAACAAAGAAGAAATCACCATAAAGATAGATTTGGCATTAAATTTATTAAACCCTTATTTAAAAACAGACTTCGCCTATGTAAGCGCTCATAATTAATATTAGCTAAACAAAAAAGACCTGAAGAACAAAGTCCATGTGCAATTATTATCGCAAAAGCCCCACAAAACCCTCAACTATTTAGAGTCAAAATGCCCCTCATTACCAAACCTATATGTGCAACGGAAGAATAAGCAATTAATGACTTAATGTCCGTCTGCCGCAAACAAATTAAAGAGACAATAGCGCCTCCAATTAAAGAAATAGAGATAAAAATGTAGCCCACACGAAGACCCGTCTCAACAAACAAGCCTATTAAACGAATCATGCCATAGCCCCCTAACTTCAACATGATACCAGCCAAAATCATAGACCCCGAAACCGGAGCCTCCACATGGGCCTTAGGCAGTCATAAATGTACCAGATACATAGGAGTTTTAATAAAAAAAACGAAATTTAAACACAGGAAAAGAAATGTTCTATTAAAACTAAGCTTCATAAGCCTATAACTAAGGGAACCATTAATATAATACAAGTAAAAGATGCCTAATATTATAGGCAAAGAAGCAAATAAAGTATAAAACAGCAAGTATCTCCCAGCCTGAACACGTTCAGGCTGGTACCCCCAACCTAAAATTAAAATCAAAGTTGGAATAAGACTAATCTCAAAAAAGAGATAAAAAACGAATAGATTGATACAGCTAAAAGCGCAAGCCAATGACAAAACCAAAAAAAGATTGACTAAAAGAAATAAATTCCTGTAATAATTATTATTATAAAGCTTTCCCCTTGACAAGACTATTAAAGAACAAATTCAAAAAGTTAGCAGAACCATTATATAAGAAAGAATATCGCAACCTCAAAAGTAAGAAATATTCAAAAATAAACCATTAAAGCTCACATTCAAAAAAAATAAAAAAATAACAACAAAATAAAAAACCTGATTAAACCAGAACGAATTCTTCACAAAACATAAAGGGGACATAAAAATAACTATTATTAAATACTTTACCATAACAAATTAAAACCTTGAAAATAATCATTACCATGAGTGCGAATTATAGAAACAAGAATCGCAAGACCCAAAGCACTTTCACAAACTCTCATTGTTAAAAACACTATACTAAAAAAAAATTCAAATGAATGAAACCTAATTATGATTATCATGTAAAAATACAAACTAATAACAATGAATTCTAAACTCAATAGCATTAAAAGCAAATGCTTACGCTTCTGTCTAAAGGCAATAAGGCCACAAAAAAATATAAATGAAGGAAACAAAAAATTGTATAATATGAACATTAGTTTTAATAGTTTAACATAAAACCTTGGTCTTGTAAACCATTAATAGATTATTTTCTTTAAAACTCAGAAAAAAGATAAATTTCTTATCATTAATCTCCAAAATTAATATTTTAAATAAACTATTTTCTGCATAATATTAGTCCTTCAAACAACAACTATTATAATCTCTCTCATCTTTACAATAGTGAATCACCCCCTATCCATAGGATTCACCCTGCTAGTTCAATCCATCATTATTGCTATAATCACAGGTATCGCACACTACAATTTCTGATTTTCATACGTTCTATTCTTAATCATAGTTGGCGGACTACTAGTCCTATTCATCTACATAACAAGAATCGCTTCCAATGAAAAATTTTCCTACTCTAATAAAATCACTTCAACACTAATAATCATTCTTGTCGTATCTCTTGCATGATTAAATTTCAACGACTTATTCTTCAATTATATAGATATAATCGTAGACACCGAAAAATGAGGGACAAATGAAAATTGAGAAAATTCCTTCACTAAATACTTCTCCTTTCCTACGAGGTTAATTATAGCCATATTAATCATTTATTTATTCATTGCTCTTATTGCTATTGTAAAAATCACAGAAATCAAGCACGGCCCCTTACGACAAAAATTCTAATGTTCAAACCAATACGAAAAACTCACCCCCTTTTTAAAATTATTAATGGATCCTTAGCAGACTTGCCAACACCCTCCAATATTTCTGGCCTATGAAATTTCGGCTCACTACTAGCCCTGTGCCTGGGAATCCAAATTATCACAGGAATTTTTCTCGCAATACACTACACAGCCAACGTTGACCTGGCATTTTCAAGAGTAATTCACATTTCACGAGATGTCAACTATGGGTGACTAATTCGAACATTACATGCCAATGGAGCCTCTTTCTTTTTTATCTGCCTCTATATACACGTTGGACGGGGCATGTACTACGGCTCATACAACTTTCATATAACATGAAGAATTGGGGTATTAATCCTATTTCTAGTGATAGCCACAGCATTCCTTGGATACGTCCTTCCATGGGGGCAAATATCCTTTTGAGGGGCAACAGTTATTACAAATTTATTATCAGCTATTCCGTACTTTGGAACCACAGTTGTACAATGATTATGGGGAGGATTCGCAGTAGATAACGCAACATTAACTCGATTCTTTGCCTTACATTTCTTACTACCATTCATTGTTGCAGCAATAGTTATTATTCATCTACTCTTTCTTCACCAAACAGGATCCAATAACCCCTTAGGTTTAGACAGAAACATCGACAAAATCCCCTTCCATCCCTACTTCACTTTCAAAGACCTATTTGGATTCGTTGTAATAACATTTTTACTAATAATCCTAACATTAGGAGATCCCTACCTTCTGGGAGATCCGGAAAACTTTACTCCCGCAAGACCCCTTGTAACACCAGTACATATTCAACCAGAATGATACTTCTTATTTGCTTACGCAATTTTGCGATCTATTCCAAATAAACTAGGAGGAGTAATTGCCCTTGTTCTATCAATTGCGATTCTATTCATCATACCTTTCTCCAACAAAAAAAAAATAATAAGAACACAATTTTACCCATTAAATAAAATCCTATTTTGAACATTTCTCACTATTGTTATACTCTTAACATGAATTGGAGCACGACCCGTTGAAGAACCTTATATTATCATCGGGCAACTACTAACACTAGCATATTTTGCTTATTTTATTGTAAACCCTCTCGCAGCTAAAATATGGGATACAATTCTATTTAAAAACTAATTAATGAACTTGAACAAGTATATGTTTTGAAAACATAAAAAAGAAGAAAATCTTCTATTAATTTAATACTAAATTTTGTTATAAAATTTATAGGACAAAAAGAAGCATCTTAAAGCCAATAAAAAATATTAAAAAATTAAGAGACACTGGAAGAAAAGCCTTCCAAGCTAAATATATTAATTTATCATAACGGTAACGTGGCAAAGTCCCGCGAACCCAAATAAAAATAAAACTCAGAAAAACCAACTTTATAAAGAATATTAATGAAAAAATATCCCCCCCAAGAAAAAAAAGAGCAAATAATATACTCATAAAAAGAATATTAGCATACTCGGCCAAAAAAATCAAAGCAAATCCCCCCGCTCTATACTCAACATTAAACCCCGAAACCAGCTCAGATTCCCCCTCAGCAAAGTCAAAAGGAGTGCGATTAGTCTCAGCCAGGCTGGAGACAAATCAGATAAAAGCCAAAGGAAAACAAATAAAAACAAGCCAAAGATAAATCTGATATTTAATAAAGCAAATTAAATTTAACCTGGAAATAAGAATTAAATAACAAATAATAATTAAAGCCAATCTCACCTCATAAGAAATTGTCTGAGCGACAGCCCGAAGGCCCCCTAAATTAGCATAGTTAGAATTAGAAGACCATCCTGCCAATATAATAGTATAAACACTAAGACTAGAGCAACAAAGAAAAAAAAGAATACCAAAATTAAAATTAAACAAGACAGACATAAAAGGCATACAAAATCACAGAACCAAAGCCAAAAATAAATTTACAACAGGAGAAAAATAATAGAGATAAAAATTTGACATCAGAGGGTAAACTTGCTCCTTAGAAAATAACTTAATTGCATCTCTAAAAGGCTGTAAAATTCCCAACAAACCTACCTTATTAGGGCCCTTACGAATTTGAATATAGCCCAAGACCTTACGTTCCATTAACGTTAGAAAAGCAACTCCAATTAACACTCCGACAACAAGAATTAAAACACTCATAAAAAGAGAAAAATATTCCTTAAAAAACAAGTGCTAACTGTAGTAAAAACTACATCCCTAAATTCTAAATTTATTGCACTAATCTGCCAAGATAGCGTTGAATTAGTAATAGTCATTAAAAAAATAATTTACCAAATATTTGGTCCTTTCGTACTAAAATATTTTATTTTTCTTAAGATAGAAGCCAACCTGGCTCACACCGGTTTAAACTCAGATCATGTAAGATTTCAAAAGTCGAACAGACTCAATATTCCAGCCACTGCACCGAAAATTAATCTTAATCCAACATCGAGGTCGCAAACCTTTCTATTAATATGAACTCTCAAGAAAGATTACGCTGTTATCCCTAAGGTAATTTTATCTTTTAATCATAAAAAATGGATCATAAACCTATATATCAATATAAGAAAAAATAAAAAGTTAAACCAATTTAAATGTCACCCCAACCAAATAGATATAAATATATAAAGAAATAAATACTTCATTCCTTACATAAAAAAATCTATAAAACTCTATAGGGTCTTCTCGTCTTTAAGAATCATTTAAGCTTTCTGACTTAAAAATAAAATTCAAATTTAATTAAGCTGAGACAGTATCTCCCTCGTTCAGCCATTCATACAAGCTTTCAATTAAAAAACTATTGATTATGCTACCTTCGCACGATCAAAATATCGCGGCCATTAAAAATTCATTGGGCAGGCTAGACCTTAAATTATTATCAAAAGGACATGTTTTTATTAAACAGGCGGGAAAAATATTTGCCGAATTCCTTAACCTAACCTAAACTCATAACTTAAATTTAAAGTAAAAATTACTAATTCTACCATTATTAAACCACCAAAAAATTAAAATAGTTATTTTGGTAAAAAACCTAAAAAAAATAAAAATCACTCTATAAAGAAAATAATCTATAACGAACTCTAAATGATGAATAATTCTAATTCTACACTTTTTAAGTATAAAAGTAATTTTTAATATTCTGACTAAGAGCTTATCCCCTTAGACATTACAAGACAAATAAAAATTAAGTAAAAACCACCTAAATATTAATGCCTGCAGAATTAAATTCAATTTCCCAAAAAACTAGATATCTCAAAAAACGAATAACGTTTCATTTCAAAGAAAATATTGCAAATGTTCATGCCACAACAACACCATATTTTCTTAGCTCTTCTTGATTCGAGAAAATTCACTCATGAACCTGTTTTTAATAGACCCTGATACACAAGGTACGAGAAATAAGCTCTTCTTTAAAGTATTTAAATATTTCAAATATTTCAATATTCTAACACTATACTAGTCAACTATAATTAACAAATTTATTTCTTGACAATACTAGAAAAAATAATACTTTAATAAAATATACTAAAAAAACAACAAAATAAATATTTATATTCAAATTAAATCGAATTGCACGACAACCTTTTAGTGTAAATAAAATGCTTTCTAACCAAGCTCTAATCTGTAATCATACTAGGCACACTTTCCAGTACGCCTACTCTGTTACGACTTATTTCACCTTAAATGAAAGCGACGGGCGATATGTGCATATTCTAGAGCTAAATCATCATGTATATATATGCATAATTACTTTCAAATCCATTTTATTAAACCTTTGAAAAATTTAAACCAAAAATAAAATCAATGTAACCCACCTCAAGCTTTTCTATAAACTGCATCTTGATCTGATTTATTCTCCTATAAAAATTATTGAACATTAATCTTCTTCTAAAACACTCAACTACGACGATATACAAACTAATTAAAAAAAGTAGAAATAATCGTGGATTATCAATTACAGGGCAGGTTCCTCTGAAAAGACTAAAATACCGCCAAAATCTTTTATTTTCAAGAACATATCTATTACTAATAGGGCGTATAAAATTAACGTTAAAAATAGTAGGGTATCTAATCCTAGTTTATAAAAAAATTTCGTAGCCTCAATTTACCTCCAAACCACATATCATTAAAATTAAAATTTCACCTTAAAAAATCAACTTTAAATGGAAAAGAATCAACTAACTACACGCCAAAAAAATTTAGTAGCATTACTTGTGTAACCGCGGCTGCTGGCACAAGTTTAGCCAAAACATAATATCAATTTCTAAATCAAGAATTACCTAAAAATTAAAACTAAATACTGCGATCTCCAAAAACCTAATCCACCATTTAGAAAAATTAACAAACACAAAAATTTACATGTACAAAAACGAGTTACTAAACTATTAAGCTAGAATAAAACTTTATGAATATTTCATCCCCGAATGTTGAAACACGGAACCAGCAAAACCGAATATTAAAAAAACCCCCCCCGTAAGAAAATTTTTTAAAAAATTTTCTTAAAAACCACCCCTGATGAAGGGTAATAAAATTATAGACAAAAATAATAGTAAAATAAAAACTACCTTCGACGACAAGAATCAAAAGTTGATATATCAACAGAGAAAAAAAAATAAACAGCAAAATACACAAAAATAAAAAAAAATTAATTGTATTACCGGGATCATCAACCAACAAGATATGAAAATTACACGATAAAAAGTCCTTATACTAATAATGGATAAATTCTAGTACAAATTCCTCCCGTTAGGAGAAAAATTACCCGGGCCCCCTTCAAGCAATTAAACTGAAACCAAATAACTTTTCTACTTTCATTAATATCATTATTGTTAAGCTCTTCTGTTTCTGATAAAATCAAATTCGCTGTAACAGATCCCCCTGAGCACCTAAAGCCTAAGGCCAATAAGAATATTAAGAGTGAGATTAGCCCTGCAATGCCACAACATCAAATTTTTTAAAAGAATAAAAAATAATCGTAAAATAGCAAACCCCCTGCAAGGGCCTCTTTTTTTTATTCATACACATTCACAACATGCACCAATTAATAATTAAAGCCCATTTCCACTTAGAGCCCTTTTTTCCGCCACTAATATTTATTTAATAACTATAGATATATATATCATTAAATGAATATTTAATATAAATATTAAATATCTATAGAAATATATTATAGTTTAATTTAATAGAGATATAAGGAAGTTTTTTTTTTTTTCAATAAAAATTTACTTTATATACGTTTTAAGTTGAACATATATATATATATAACAGGGTAATGGGTCATATACTAATAAAATTAAAACTATATTTATAAATTGGGAAGATTAATCTATATATAAATATATATATATATATCAATGATTTATTTATCAAGTATAATATATTCTCTACCTCTAAATATAAAACCTTATATTTTATAGAAGGGAAAGGTATATATATTATAATAATAACTAATAAATAACCTTTTTGTTAACTATTAATAGATGTCTCTTAATCTATGCATGCTAATATATTCTTAAATTGATATCTATTTATAAAGTCATTATAATATAAGTTTTAATTGCAAAATTAGGTCCTTGAAAAACCGACTATACGTCCATGTCTAATCGAATGGAAAAAAATTCGGCACTAAATACTAAATCAAATTAATTTGAATCCTAAGGAAAATTGCTGATATTAAATTGAGAGTTTATTATTTTTATATCCTAAAAAATTTTTATAGACAATAAAATAAAAAAAATCAAAATCGGCCAAAATCGGCCAAATCGGCCAAAATCGGCCAAAATCGGCCAAAATCGGCCAAATCGGCCACAAGCCCTTTCTCGAAG